GAGTCTCTCTCCTTTAATCAATTACATCGAACCAAAGGCTATATACTCAAATGGAGTGAGTTCTGGCGTTCAGGTAATCCTCTCGTGGAGCACTTTACCAATTGATCAACCAGATTTGGGCTTTATGTGTAAAAAAGAGAAGTTCTCACCAACAGCAGAAAGATACCAAGCAGCAGATACGGGTTTAGCGGGAACAGCTAGCTTTATCGGAAGGAGCTGAATCCACATCTGCTATAGCTAAAATACCTGTTTCTGACCCATGTGGTTTTACTCAACTTGAGGCCAAAACGCCTAATTTGAGCATCTTTGTTTAGAGAGTTGGGTATTTGAGTTGAGCATATAACTAAAAGGATGCCAACCCTGATTTGCTTGTTTCCCTTGTTTCCGAGCCCAAAGCCCTCGCTTCGGGTTGGGTTTGGCTCTCTGGATAGGGGTACATTGGACATCAAAGTATTATAGCAAAAATCTTCTTTTCCGACCCCACCTGTACTTTGCCCAATTGGAAGAGGAAAGCACTTTCCCACTCTGGTTGAAAAGATCTGGTTGAGAAGCCTATCTAGGCAAGGTAAAGAACTAGACTTCTGCACTGAACCTCAAAGACTCAATTACCCTATAAGATATGGCCAAAGAACGTCAATTACCCTTTAAGTAAGATATGGCCTTTTCGAACTATCTCATTAGCTTACCTAGAGTAGCCCTATTTCTGTAAGTAGCGAATGAACAATATTCAGTGGGATAAAGGTACTCTTTATTAGCGAATCAATAGCCAAAGGTACAGCTTGCATGAAGAAGGCCCTTCGCTCCTCAATTTGATCTGGTCTAGCATAGGATAGAGCTCTTACTGTACCGATTTTTCATTCCTATTCTATTAACCTAACGTAACCCCTTAGCGGCTAAAAAGAAAAAGGGAGATTCCTGAGTGAAAACTTCTTTCCATTACTACCTTCGGGGTCTCAGTCCTTCTTCGTTGAAGGTTTATTACCCAGGGAAATTCCTCCTTGTTTCAACTTTAGGTTCTGGAATAACTAGCCCAACCCATAGACCAGCACAGATGGAATAACGACTGATCCCTATACCTAATAAAAGGACAGAGAGAATTAATCGTTCTAAGATTCTACTGGCTTGTCCTCGCGATCATGCTCTCCAGGCCAGGCTTCTGAATGAGGCTCCCTTTCGCCGATTTAGTGAGTCCTTTCTTTCATTTAACTTCTTCGAGTATTCTCTGCGACCGCGACCTTCTGTATCACGTTGGGAAGCTTTTTCCATCAAGAAAGAAGGTTTGAATCTGGGTCCTTAAAGGACCAACAGTTACAAAGGTAAGACCGTGGTTTCATCAGGGTCTGCAAGGTTGGTAGTCATGGGAAAATGAAATGTGAAAAGGAAATCCTACCCCTTCAGGCTTTGAAGACTGGCCTCTGTAGTCCACCCAAAGGCAAGGGCAACCTGGATGAGGGATCTCCCTTAGGGTCCTCAACAGGAGGGACAAAGACAAATGGGTCCCTAGAAGCAAGGATACCGAGAAGCCCCAAGCCCTAGGTAGTCTTTGAGGAGAAATCGGAGCGTTAAACTGTTGCAGCACTAGTTCCAGCGAGTGGGATAACCTATGGAGCTACCTGGGATTACCCGGGATTACCCAACCCAAGGGAAGGGGGATACTACGTATAACTATAAATTTCCTATGCATAAGCATAGGGGGGTGCTTTCCCATGGATAATAGGTCTTTGCCAAATTATGACGAATGGCTAACTAACCTAACTAACTAACTAGTGCCCCACCCAAGCTCTCAGAACCCTCGTAGGGAACCCCTGTATGGAAACCTGCTTTCGATTGAGTGCGATATTTAGGGATGAATGATCTTTTTTCACGCTTCCCAGGCTGAGGCAAAGAATGGGGGGACTTCCAGTTATACTTCTACTCGGTTTATGGATAACATAAGCTGGGGTATGTGACTTACCAGGGCAATCACTTACTCTTACTAGACAAGATGCTACCTCTGATAAGCATGCTTCATAAGGAGGACTCAATTGAATCTTGTGATCATATCACACGCTCAAAGGTTCTGACCCCACCAGGAAAGGAAAGTGGATCGCTGGAAGTAGTACTGTAATTGAGCTTGCTTACCCTAGGACTGGGGGTAACAGCTTACCAAACCAAGCTACTCAAATAGAACAAGGAGCTCCACTCATAAGAGGTATTTGAACTGCAGCTCCCATCCTGGCAATATAACTCGGAAATCGGGATCGGGAAGAAGAGCATGCAGCCATGAGACTAGTTTCCCATTGTCCCGAAGTAGAATGGCTTGAGTTCTCACCTAAAGCGAGCTTGTATGCGCATTTAATTCTTCTATCTTTTCAGTTGCTGTAACGGATTAAGCGTTAGAACGGGAGTTAGAACGCCCGAATGTCTCCTCTCATTGAGTAGCTGATACCACTGATTCAGTTAAGGCAAATAGCCCATCTAATCTCTCCTGTTGGTCAATCCCACCTTGCGACCTTCATCCCCCTTCGAATGAACAAAGTAAACTCCCCTAATGTCTTTAGAGCAGCATATCTCTAGCTGATTGATAGTGAAGGGCGGTAAGAAGCCCTATTCAAGCTCATTCTAGCGAACGATCCTTGCCAACTTCCTTTCCAACTACCTTAGCGTCATCTCGGGAAGGGGGATTGGTTTGATGTGCCTAAATAAGAGGGCTCGCCAGCTGACTTACGAGTACCAGCAGCCCCTACCATTATAAAAATGCTAAAGCTTTCCTTATGCCGATTCTTATTTCTAACAAGAGAAGAGAGAAGGCTCTGCAATTGCCTGCTCCTTTGACACCCGCTCCTATTCCTATTATGACGATTGCGAGAAGCCCGAGTAGGACAAAAGTAAGAAGGAACGGGAAGACACGTACGGGACGGAAGTCAGACTTGGCTTTAGTAGAGAGGGAAGAAATCGATTCCGTTGCTCTGGCGTCGGAGGAACTCCGTCTTGCGTTCCCCTTTTTGTCCCGTGGACATTCGTAGTGGGGCATCTTTTTCGTTCATTCCTCCTTAGCCGGAGGGCACTCTTTCCCGTCGCTTGAGAGCTTTCAGTTTAAGAAGGTGATCCATAATCAATGGAATTCGATGCTGCTTCGAAGATGCTCTTTCCCTAACGAGTCCACTATACATCCTGATCGCTCTAGGCTGTCTTGTAAGACTTCCCCCACATAGTAACAAGGGATCCACTAAGCCTTCCAACGAGTTGGGGATTCCCTCTCTCTTCCGGCCATAGCCGTCTACGCAGACCCTTGCTCTATAGAGGTGCTAACGCTTTACTAATATAATAGAATTAATAAGTAAAAGCTCTTCTTCTGTTCGACGAATCTAACTAATCTATACTACTTACTATAATCAGACTAGGTCTTCTAGTAAAGTTTATCTTTTTTATGCTACTAGAACCATAAGCCGCACTATGCTATGCTTGACTGAACCTCCGAACGCCTGTTCAAGTCACATAAGGGCAATAAGAGCGGACTGACGCGTCAGCTTCTAGGGCGCCTTTTCTTGCTGAGTGAAGCTCTTTCTTGCTTGTTAGAGTAAGGCTTTTCCTTAACTTAAGCGCATGTTATTCTTTCCATTCGCCTGTCAAGTCAGGCAAGCTTCATGCTTACTTATGAACTCACTACCTCCGCCTTAAACCGACTGCCTTAAGGCAGCTATAAGGCTAAACAACTTCCTCAAAAGGCTTCCTTCAGGCGGATCAGTGGGCATTAAAGGAAGCGGATCTAACGGCTATTGGCCGATCTACTTCATTTGTTTAAGTGGATCACAAATTCTTTCGCTTTTGGCAGAAGTTCCTTACTCTGCGAGCAAGTGATTTCATACCTTCTTATTCTTTATATTAATACATTTTTCTCGATGCACTATAATAGTTAACCACTCAGTCCACGTAGATGCTGAGATAGAAAGCTTTCACTTAGCCCTCGGCTTTAGAGGAAAAAGGGAACCATTTGAACTCGTAAGGCCGACATGGAGCAATGCGCATGATTCCAGTTGTCCTCACCCAAGCGGTATTATTCCTTCGTGAGTGAACCACGATGCCGAGATGAGAAAGGAAAGGCAAGGGGATCTTGGAAGAGAGTCCGGAGACGCCAAGAAGGGCGTAAGGATCAAACTGAATTCACATCGCCAGAAGGCTAAGAAAGGATAGACAATTCCTTGGGTGACCGGGGGGTTCCCGATAAGAGCACAACCTTTCGCCTCGACGAGGCTAGTCCAGAGTGGAAGCTATCCGGATAAAGTGCTGACCACGGAGTTCCTACGCTTAACCAGATTTATAGGATTGGAAAAACTCCCCTTCCTTTGGTTTCGTACCCTCGTTCCTCTCCTTTTAGGCGAGTTACTTCGTTCCTAAACTTCGGGATACCTAAACTCTCTCTCAGCTGCAACATCGGTTTATGCCATGTCCTCTGTCTCAGCCGATTCTCTCTCAGATCCGGGTTAGGCTCATTCTGTGAAACTAGAGTCAGCTCCTGATCTTTGATCTGCCATTTACACTAAAAAACCCTCTCCTTATTATGTTTCGGTGAACCCCCTAAGGGCAACTCAGTCCTCTGTCCTTCTCCTCTTAGGAAGTGAAAGGAAGGAAGGGAAGCTCTGCACAAGGAAGCGAAAGCTGGTTGTATCCCTTGCTTGTTTTTAGTGAGCGAAGCGAACGTGTACTGTCGAGTAAAGGCAGCCGTTGTTGGCGCCGACCCCTCTAAGCCCTGGCACATCACAAGCCATCTTACTTAAGATTTTCGAAATAGGAGGAAGGGGCAATGTCAATTGAATAAGCGTATCAAAGAGAATGAGGTCTAGCGCCCCAGAATACCATCGAGAAAGAGCAATAGAACAAGGTGGGAATAAGATATAACAAATGGGTAAGACAACCAAGGGCAATTCAACGGCTTTATGAGATAATCGGTATACTTTCTGCGTAGGCAGGCCCAGCAGTATCCAATCAATGTAGTTGGCGGAACAAAGGAAACAGGAATGAGAGAAGTTTTAGAGGAAGATCTAAGTACCGAGAGGGAAATGGAGCTCGAATCTGCAGTAAGCAGTACCCTTCGCAACGGCTCCAATAAACGTGCTTATACCCCATACCGTCTGGAGAATGATATGATTGACCGAGAGTACTTATGAAACCCGGCATTGAACTAAGGGTTTTATCTGCGATCTCCTGAACTGTTCGCATCGCTCTCTTCGGTTCAAGCAAAGGCTATGAAAGTTCGGATCGGCTTCCTAGCGTACGGAATACGGAATGGATTCCAAAGCCCCTCTGTTTTTTTTTATACTAACGGCATCGATTCCTAGTGCTATAACAGAAACTGCCCTTAACGCGCAAATGAAAGCCCTCACAACACTCGATACCTGCAACTGCTCCTGCTTATGGTAGTAAATAAACAGGTGGACATGTATCTGCAGCCTCTCTGCTGGTAGATTGACTGCTTTATATGGACCTGGGGCTGCAACTGAGGGTAGTGCTTGGGAATGCTATTCTAGCTCTAGCTCCCCTTACTAGATCAAATAAGGTACCTACGAACCGCTAAAGATAGTTTTTCGCTTTCCCCCTACCCTTCGAAGCGGGACGTGTTTCTCTCTCTGGTCTCGGCTTCTTCAACGACTCTTTCCGCAAGCCCTATGTTGTAAGGGATGGAAAGTGCAATCGCCAAAGCCGATTATTCGGAAAGTAAGGAGGTCTTTCTCTGATCCTGTATCTGCTCCCGGCTCTGCTCAAAGCCGGAAGCTCATCTCAAAGAAAAGCTATAGAGGGGAGGAAAGCCAAGGAAGACTTAGCGCAACCGCTTAGCGGAAGGAATATTCTGAAACCACTAGCTGCAATTAAACTAAAGGAAAGCCTTGATCGATATGATATTAATATTTTATTAATGGGCTCAAGCATGCGAAGAAAGCTCTTCGAGCTTCCCTTATATTATAGAAAGGTTTGTAGAAAGGGGCAAGGAAGGAGCTATGAAGGATATCCGCTGATATGGTTAGTAGTCATATAATATAGCGTATATGCGACAATTTTTCCCCTACTGAAGGTATGATTTCTCAGTCGAGTGACATTCCCGTCTTGCTTGACTCGAGTGCTAGCTTTCTTCTTCTGTCAGAGACGGATCTTGGGCTACCGGGGACCGGCTTTCAAAAAGCACCTTTGGGCGGAGCTTTCTGGATCCACTAACTGACTTAGGAGACAGAAGTAAGAGCTTGCACATCGCCCCAACAATTTATCGAAACATCTTCTCTTATATACGCTATTTGGCTTGTTAGGACAGCAAGCATGAAAGTCTGCGGGTCGGATGGTTTTCCCTTCTTCTCAACAGAATCCGATAGACAAGAAAGAATCGAAAGCAGTCCTTTGCGCATTGTCTTCTTCATTGCGTTGGATGCCTTTATCCCCTACCCCAATCCCTAGCTAGCAGCAATCAAAATCTCCTTCATTCAAAGGGATTGGTGTCACTATGCTTAACACATGTGAATTGGAAATGGATTGGATGCTTCCTCAACAACGTTTAGGGAGCTAAGACCAAGAGCTGTTAGTGTACCAGCGCTTACTCTTGCATCGCTTACGGGAGCAAGTCTAAAAGACGAATCCACTGTTCATGAAGACACTGTTTACGCCTTATCCATCGGGCTTACCCCTGTTGTTGCGGAATAAGCACTCTTGGAAGAAGCAACTTCCTTCCTTAATGGACGAGGAGGAAAGAGAAAAAAGAACAAATGCGAGGCCAATAGTGCCTTACGAAAGCGAATAAAGAAGAGAAAGGTCAAAGCGATACGACCCTTATTCCAATTCAATAAGGGATGACCCCTAAGCAACGGAAATCCCCTCTTGTTCCAAAACCACTAGGCATCGAAACAGATATGAGAGAAATGCCCCGAAGAGAGAGGCCTAAGGGACTGCTGTGAAACCTTCTTCGAAGTGCTTTTCTCGGTTCCAATTCCATGTCTATAGCGAGAGGGAATAGAGCCGGCCTCAGAAAGCAAAGCAGGAGCTCATGCAAAACTCCTGAAGGTGATGACACTGGTAATCAGTGAACAGATTAGTACTAGGAGATTAGCACTGAACCTGATTCGCCCATTTAAGAGGGAAAGGCGGGTTTGAAGGTTTCAGTTTAAGAATCCACATGGAGAAGAGGAGGAAGCGTAAAGGTGCGTAGCGGCTGACTGGAGCTCATTTCGAGCCTGCTTACGTACTTTACGGGATCAAGTCATCCGTAGTTCGAAGATTTGACTCCGTCCAGGATCAATGAATATCAAATAAAAAACATACTTTTCATCTTCGTTTCCCCATTCGTCGCTTTAGTGCCCTTTCTTTGAAAGCCATAGGTCCTAGTCGTAATTCCCACTCATTTTAGTTAGACCGGCAAAAGGGCCTAATATCAATCGCTTGCACGTCGCTCTCCTATATATATATGTGTCCCTCGCTATAGGGTAGAAGCTTACTATTGGCCAAGGCAGCACAGTTTCGGGTGCATGTCGATGGTAGCAT